CATATATTTGAGCACTCAATTTCTTGTTCTAAACAAGTACTCTTTATAAGGTGTTTACTTGTTATTGTTTTTGTAAAAGTTTTATCTTAATTAAATTCATCCTTGAATAGATTTTTTCATATTCAAAGAAATTCATTTGGATGAATTTAATTAAGATAAAACTTTTACAAAAACAATAACAAGTAAACACCTTATAAAGAGTACTTGTTTAAAACAAGAAATTGAGTGCTCAAATATATGTCGAAAAATTCAAACATATATTTGATGTCGAGTGAATATGGTGTCTTTAAAAAGTTTTATTTATTTTGAGGAAAGTTCTTTATATTTGGAACGTTTACTTCTGTTTCTGGTAATCATAAGATAATCGGAATAGGTTATTTGTGGCTTTCTTACTGGTTCGGTATGATTGGGTTTTATATGAGCTTTTTAATTAGAACTGAGCTAAGTATGGGCGGTTTAAAAATTATAACTATGGATACGTTAGAGATTTATAATTTGTTATTTACTCTACATGGCTTGATAATGGTGTTTTTTAATATTATGACTGGTTTGTTCGGAGGAATTGGAAATTATTTGTATCCGGTTCTTTTGGGATCTTGTGATGTTATATATCCGAGGGTTAATTTATATAGTTTATTACTCCAGCCAATAGGTTTTGTGTTTGTAATTGCGTCTTTCTGTCTTGAAATTGGAAGTGGAACTGGGTGGACTTTGTATCCGCCTTTATCAACTTCGGTTTTAAATATAGGAGTCGATTTAATTATAGTGGGTCTTTTGTTTGCTGGAATTGCAAGTACATTGAGTAGTGTAAATTTTATGACTACGTTTACATCTGTTAGAGTAATTGGTTATATGATAGATAAAGTTTTGCCAGTAGTCTGGTCCATTGTATTAACTTCTTTCTTGCTTCTGGTTTCTTTGCCAGTTGTAACTGCAGTTTTTCTTATGGTATTTTTGGACAGACATCATAACACAATGTTTTTTGAATCTGCAAACTCTGGAGATCCAGTGTTGTATCAACATTTGTTTTGGTTTTTTGGTCATCCAGAAGTTTATATTATGATTCTTCCAGGATTTGGAATTATAAGTTTGTTGCTTTCAACGTATGCAACAAGAGAAATGTTTGGAAATCAAACTATGATATTGGCTATGGGTTCTATAGCTTTATTAGGTTGTTTGGTTTGGGGACATCATATGTATACATCAGGTTTAGAAACTGATACTCGTGGATATTTTACAGCTGTTACTTTATTGATAGCTTTACCTACAGGTAATAAAGTGTTTAATTGGACAACAACATTACAATGTGTTGAAGCCATTAGATCTATAGGATTAATATTTTTTACTGTATTGTTTATTTCAAACTTTGTTCTAGGAGGTACAACTGGTGTAATTATGGGAAATGCAGGTGTTGATATCGCTTTGCACGATACAGTATATGTAGTAGCCCATTTTCACTTTGTACTTTCTATAGGAGCTGTGATGTCATTAATAGCTTTTGTAATATATATTCAAAGAATGCTTTTTAAAACTATTCTTTCAAACAGATTAGTTCTTTTAATGTCTCCAATATTTATGATTGGAGTATTATTTACGTTTATTCCAATGCACTTTGCTGGTTTCTGTCCTCTTCCAAGAAGAATACCAGATTATCCTGACGAAATGTGGGGATGGAATTTTTTATGTACACTTGGTGTAACAATGATGTTGATATTGAAGCTTTTCATAGTATTTGCTATTTCATTATAAAAAGTACACTAGGCATGCAATACCGAACAGGGCCAATTAAATTTCATTTTTAGCATTGCTGCTATTTGATTAGCTAAAACAGAACTTTTAAACCATAACTTCAACTTATTAATATATTTTTCTTGTTAACTATTTGTACGATAATTACGTCAAATACCTAAAGAGTCATCAGTGATTTAATCCTTTATTTGTTTAATGGGACCATGAATAGATATGTACCATTTTAGTAATTCAAAAGAGAATTCATAAGTAGCCTTTGTGAAAGTGATAGCGAGATGGGAATTGTGCTTCTATAGTTTTTTATAATTTTTGAATCTCGTAAGGTGGACCCGATAGCGTTGCAGCTCTTGCAGTCAGTACGAAGTCGAAACAAGGTAGTTGACAGTGAACTTGTAGCTGAACAAAGTAAAGAAACAGACGCATAGTCAATAGCTTCTATTATAATTGTGTTATATAAAGTTCGAATACTTTTATATCGTCCTCTTTTTGTTTAACGTAGATGATATTCTTTTATAGAGAAAGATTTTCTATTAGCATTCGTATATAACATTGAGGGTTATAAATACGTGTCGAGCAGTGTGTTCAAAGTAGTTATTACGCATAATGCATTGAGTTTTCAAATTCAAGATGAATCCGATTTGATGATATTACAATAAATGGCTAATGATATTGTTTAATATCAGCATGGGATTATAAAACAGTATACTATGTATTTTAATTTACTGTCAGCTAAAACGTATCAAAATTCTCTACTCTGTTACCTTGAAATATTTTTCTTTATTTCAAATCTATATAGTATTTTTTAAACTAGAAATAATAACAATGTTATAGCTATCCAAATCATTTCAACAAAATGCCAGTATACTCCTCCATTGAATTCTTCATCTCTTAGAGATCCACAACCATCATAGAAATATGATTGTATAAATACAAACACACTACCAACACATACGTGTAGTGAATGAAGACCTGTCAGAATATAAAAGTATAATGTCATCCAATAATCATTCACATTAGATAACAATAATGAATATTCATCATTTTGAAGTGAAAGGAATACAAAACTTATCAATAACAATTGTTCCATAAGAAAATCAAATTCTTGTTTTTCACCATCTTGTATATTATGGACAATTACTGATACTAAAACACTTCCAACGTTTAGTACGTCTGATATTTGTAGATATGCTTCCACATTTATCTCCGCTAAAAGAACTGGACTTGATAATCTAAGATGCAAGTATCCCCAAATAAAAGTTGAAAATACCATTACCTCTGAAAATATAAACATTCCAAATATGGCATACAGTATTGAAGTTGAAGAAGTCATAACTTCTCTAATACTATTTATAAATATTGTTAAACTATTAACGAAAAATTCTCCTGCACTTAAAAATTTAAGCGTTGTTCCATATAACAAATGTTGGTTTACATACATTATAATAAAGTTCTTATATGTGGAATCAATATATTCCAGGGTATCTAATCCTGTACTATAAAACAGATATAGAGTTTCAGAGTTGTTAGTTATATTAATGTACTTTAAATCTGATTGTACGCTGTTTCGTATTAGACTATCTAGGTTAACTTACATAGTCCATATTTAATGAAATAACGATACGTCCATCTTTGAGGAGCGTCTGTCGAACACATACATAAGATAATGCTAAGATTTATATCGATGTATATTATCTGATACCTGTTCAGTGGTCAAAAGCCAAACAACAAGTATATCTTTTAAAGTAAGAATTGACTGTCTAAATAATAGTCATGTGAATGGTACAACGACTTCTCGATTGTCTCCACTAAATGCTCTATGAAATAGACATAGCTTTGAATAGGAAGCTTGGTATACTGTGACGGAAAGACCCTGTGCACCTTTATCCCCTTTCGAAAAATGAGTTTTGCAAAACATAAAGGTATGGTGAGACGACATGGAGGTGTCAATAGATTAAATACATTTGAGCTGTGTTTAATCTTTAACCTGTTATCCCTGGCGTACCTTGTTACCAATAATAGTTGTTAGCTCTATACAAGAATTTATGTAGAATGTGTATATTTCTTTATCTTCTCAAACATGAACTCATTTTTAGCCTAACATGAATTTACTATACTCGGATTATGCAGTGTTGCCGCGGCTGCTGGCACTGCATGATTTTACAAAATAATATCCAACCCTTATGTATGCTTGAATGCTGTAATCAATCTTTTATAACAAGTTTGAAATACTTTATGTAGTTATATATAATACTGCTAGTATATTTAACGTCTAGTACTTTCTGACGTCTAATATCAATTCCTACTTCCATCATCTTTCGTACTCTTAAATATCATAATAATATAATAACCCATAACTGCCTTCTGGAATTATGTTAATTTTAGTAATGAAAATATCAGTATATATAGTAACTTATTATAGGTCATTACTCTTCATAAAAGATTTCACAGAGAACAATCTATAATTGTTCAACTGGAATTTATCTGTTAACTTTATTTCATCTAACACCATTTTAACAGTGTGAAGTTCATACCGAAGTATTAAATAAAGTTAGATTACAATTTTTACTGAAATATTTAATTACGTTAATTATCAGTAAGATATAGTGTGTAGAATCAAATTAAACAACATGTTCCACTGATTTTACTACTTATAACATCTCAATATGTATGTTACGTACTAACTGACATCCAAGGCAAAGAATTGTAACACGTTAATGCACTGATAAATTGGATGATTCTGACTTAGTGTAATTATAAAAAGTATACAAGTTAATGTATTTAAAAATTGTCTAACATCCAAACTTTAAAAAACACGATAGCGGTTAATCTTTCCTATTCCTTACGTACTCTGGCTGTCTCAATTTTACATTTGAAACAAGACTCTTAGACGCAAACTTCCCGGCTAAATCCCCTCCCAGCTCGCGGGCTTTTTTACTTCCCGCTAACAACGGACTCTAACAGAGTCCAATGATCTTCCAATGGAAGATAGTGACAATATCAAAACGTTCATTCCAATCATTACTAGATTGAAATTGGCTACCATTTTGCCAATTAGTCCCAACATGACAAATGTTGGAACCATTACGACGTACGAAGACGTCCATGATCTATGATAGTGAGCACCTGATAAAATTGGGCTCACTGTTCTAGATTCTACTAAAGCCACTAAGGCTTCAAGAAGACAAGCCATAGCTACTAGACCTGTAATCTTAGTTGGAAACAATTTAAGAGTTGCATAAAATATCAACAAATACCATTCTGGTATAATATGTATTGGAGTAACCATTCCATTTGATTCAATTGAATTATCTGGATCGGCTTGGAACAAAGATATTTGTCCATATCCAACTTGGAATCCTATTATTATCAATACTGTTGTAAATAATTTAACATCGCCTAAAAATGCTGTAGGAAAAAATCTTTCAGTTAAATAAGAATCTGATGGAGACATCGGATTCGAACTAGAATTTCTATGCAAGACATAGATATGTAGCACTACTATAACAAGTACTACAAATGGTAAAGTAAAATGTAATAAGAAAAATCTTTGAAGAGTCTCTGGACCAACACCGTGATTACCAAAGATAATCGTGTTACCACGACCTGACCACTCCAATAAATTTTTTATAACTATAGCGCCCCAGTAACTCATTTGACCGTTTGGGAGAGCGTATCCCATGAAAGAAATAGCAATACTTAATATGTATATCAACATACCTGTAAACCAAGACCAAGGTAGGAATCTACTTGAGAACCATATACCTTTCATAATGTGACAAAACATTGCGCAAAAATATCCAGAAACACCCATCGAATGATAAGAACGAAGATACCAGCCAAAATTAGCTTCAACTGATACACGTCTTATACTTTCGAATGTACCTTCTTTAAAGTTAACATAAAATAATACTAATAATACTCCTGAAATCAATTGGCACAAAAATAAAGCACCAAGGATAAATCCAAGATTCCATACAAAATTCAAATTTCTTGGAACAAGATACTTGTTCAGATGAGAGTTGAAAAAATTCATTGCAAATGTTAATTTGTAGGTTAAAGCCCAGTTTCCTAATTTCCTAATATAACTTTTATATAAACAATTTGTACCTGTCAAGTTCCTTCACTAAATTTAACTCACAGTATAGAAATATATTTTTCATGTGATTGCAAAAATGGTGTAAAATATTTAATGCTTGAATAAGGTTTAGTAGGTATGAGAGTTCATCATATTAATATGGTACGTGAGTTGGGTTAAGAACGCCGTGAGGCAGTTCGTTCCCTATCTAGTATATTTAAATTTACATAACAAACTATAAATAAAACTTTTTAAAGACACCATATTCACTCGACATCAAATATATGTTTGAATTTTTCGA